AGGGTCTTCTTCATCTCATCCTTTCGGAAGTTTCGATGGAAGGATTCCTTTACTAACACAACGCAGCCAACTCCATTTGTTAGAACAGCTTCCATTGAGTCTCTGCACCTATCCTTTTATTGCTTTCTGAACCCTTGTTTGTTTTCAGAGTCAGAAAACTGGATTTGGCTCAGGATTGCCCATTATTAATTCCAGGGTTTCTCTGAATTTGAAAGTTCTCACTTGGTAGGTTTCCATACCAAGGCTCAATCCAATTAAGTCCGTAGCGTCTACCAATTTCGCCATATCCCCGTTTTTTTTTTTTTTATTTTTTGTGATTATTATAATGCCGTTCTCCTTTTTCTTTCCTTCCTATTCTATATACTTATGCTATTGCTATGCTGGAAACGCCGAATTCATTAGTTCATTAAATAGTGGTTTCATATTGAAAAACGTTTTTTCCTATTTGGATTTCTTGTCTACCTTCTTTTTTTTTTTTCTGTCGGAAACTCATATTTTGCCCAATCATAAAAGATTCTATCATTTCTGTATCCGAAATTCAATATGGATATATATATTAATTATATATTAATTAATAATTAATATATTCTAATTATATGGATAAATATATATAAATATATATATATTATTATACATACCCCTACTTTATAGATATCATTTTTATATCATGTTTAGTGTACTATTTTGAATACTTGAACGATCAATTCTTTTTTTTTTTGTTTTCACCTTTCTGAATGAAACCAAATCTGAATGAAAACAAAGGGATGTTTCATTATGATCTGGACTGCATTTCTATGAATTGCACTTTCTCATTTCATTTTCTTCTTATTTTAGAATGGATTATTCTATTGTTAGATTAGCCAGAATTTCGAATTATTTATTTCGTTAATTTATGTTTATTCCTATGTTGTCATTGTATTCAAATATCCAATTTTCCTTATTTATTAGAAATTCAGAAATTCTATATATATTTTCTATACTCATATTCATTTATTCATTCTTCATAATGAATAGCCAATATCCTGGTAGTTTATTAAATTCCTATATGTGTATAATTTATGTTACACAAGCCCGCTTAGCTCAGAGGTTAGAGCATCGCATTTGTAATGCGATGGTCATCGGTTCGATTCCGATAGCCGGCTTTTCTCCATCTCTTTTTATTTTTTATCTTTAAATGAGAATGTGAAATCAAAAAAGATTGAAAAAGCCTCTTACCCCTTTACCAAGGGCTAACTTATAAAAAAGAACTCTTATTTTTTTTTTAGTTTCTCTATTTTCGTTTTTATATTTTATTGTTAGCTTTTAATAGTTTTATTTAATATTTTCATATTCTTTATTTTTTTGAATATTATTTCATTTTTTATTGAAATTCATTTAATGTTATGTATTGAAATTCATTTAATGTTATGTAATGAAATTGAATCTGTGTATATTATTATATTCTTAGTATATTAATATTCAAATAGATTATTCAAATTCACATTCCATCTTTGAATATATTCAAATAAAATTATCTATTATACTAATATAAGTAAATTAGATAATATATACAATAAAAATGTTCAAATATTTATAGATACATATATTAATAAATACACATACTATAATAGATACATATAATAATAAGGTCCGGATATTGATAGAATTCATCGAATTATTCTTTGTAGTACAATACTTCAGTAAATTTTGATTTCTTTAATTTCTCATATTTCTTATTTAGTTTAGTTTGAATTTAGGTTTATGAAATTTCAATAAAATAAGGAGTCTTTATGTCGCGTTACAGAGGGCCTCGTTTCAAAAAAATACGTCGTTTGGGTGCTTTACCGGGACTAACTAGTAAAAAGCCTAGAGCCGGAAGCGATCTTAGAAACCAATCACGCCCCAGTAAAAAATCTCAATATCGTATTCGTTTAGAAGAAAAACAAAAATTGCGCTTTCATTATGGTCTTACAGAACAACAATTACTTAAATACATCCGTATCGCCGGAAAAGCCAAAGGTTCAACAGGTCTGGTTTTACTACAATTACTTGAAATGCGTTTGGATAACATCCTTTTTCGATTGGGTATGGCTTCGACCATACCTCAAGCCCGCCAATTGGTTAACCATAGACATATTTTCGTTAATGGTCGTATAGTAGATATACCAAGTTATCGTTGCAAACCCCGAGATATTATTACAGTGAAGGATGAACAAAAGTCCAGGGCTCTGGTTCAAAATTATCTTGATTCCGCTTCCCATGAGGAATTGCCAAAGCATTTGACCCTTCACCCATTTCAATATAAAGGATTAGTTAATCAAATAATAGATAGTAAATGGGTTGGGTTGAAAATAAATGAATTGCTGGTTGTAGAATATTATTCTCGTCAGACTTAAACCTAACGAAAATAACAAACAAAGGTTCGGACAATTTTGCTTTCTCCTTCACCTACGTAAAAAGTTCCGAGGTAAGGGTTTGGAGATTTTTCTCCCATTCATGTATCATAGATTGGTGGAGAATTTTCATTCTTTGTCCGTTCTTTCCCAGTATTTTCCATACCATAGAATAGAATATTTGGATTTAGGAATAGAGAATCTATATCAAAGAAAGGTCGAACCGTTGGACTAATGGTATCAATTGTTATTTGATATATTGTGGTCAGTAATGTTGGTAAATTAGGTGAAGTGTACGGAAAGAGAGGGATTCGAACCCTCGGTAAACAAAAGCCTACATAGCAGTTCCAGTGCTACGCCTTCAACCACTCGGCCATCTCTCCTACATAATGATTAATGATTACGGTCCAGAAACCAAGTGAATAGTGAATCATTTATATTAGATTTTTGAATAGGTATGTACACTCTCTATTTAACTAAAAAAAAAATAGAAAAACTTTTCAGCAAATATAAACCTTCCCTCAAGGTTGGGGGATAAATAAATTTTTTTGTGTCAATGTTAAAAACAATAAATAAAGAGATATCTATTCATGTTTGCGAAAATGGTATTCCCGACCCTTTACTTTCCTACCAGATTAAATCACTAACGAATACACGCACGGGTCGATCTATTTTTTTTAGACTATGTTTAATGGATACCTTTTGATTATGATTCGATTTCAAATATTATTCGATTTTCATAAAAATTCGAAAATTTCTTTTCAGTTTTAGATCTTTCAACAACAACTCCTTACGCCACTCCACAGGTTTATTCCAAATTAGTGAAACGCTCCCGGATTTGATTATATGGCGTATACTTGTTATACACATAACACAAAACGGACGTTTATTCATTCTATTTTCATCCATCATAGAATGATTATTCGATTCTTTTTCATCTTTGGATTATGATTCAAAGATGAAACTTCTCGAATTATCCCAATCTGTTTAGGAGAAATTCTTTGATTCTTCAACTGCGATGAACTCGTAATATTTCCGTTCATTCTTATACGACTCTAATTTACATTTGGACGAAATCTAATCGAATTCAAATATTTCGTAGTTTTGATTGATTCCTGTCAAAACAATTTGAGTAGAAGGTCTTCTTTAATGAGTTTGTTTTTATGTTATTTCGTACTGTACAATTCCTTTATTTGTGGGATTCTTTTCTCACAAAAGGTAATTAAAAGAAATTATAGAATGGATTTCTGCCTATGTCTAGATCTCGAATAAATGGAAATTTTATTGATAAGACCTTTTCAATTGTAGCCAATATCTTATTACGAATAATTCCGACAACTTCGGTAGAGAAAGAGGCATTCACTTATTACAGGGATGGTGCGATTTGATTCTTTTTTTTTTTTTCTTTTTTTGACCGTTCTCAGTTTTAGGAAAAAGACACATTATTCAGAATAAAAAGAAAAAAAAATTATTGAAATAAATCCACGCTTGTTGAAGGTGAAGTTTCGTTTGTAAATAAAACAAGCAAGCCCTTCTGTCGTGTATCCCCGATTAATGCAACCTCAGATGCTTCAATTATCGATTCGAGAGTATTGAGCGAAGGGTTATAACCTATGGGTTAGGTCAAACTTAGTCCACTAGTACCAATAGGAGGCATAGAGGAAGAGGCACTACTCCTAGGAATCAACAACACGAAAACTTTGTTATAAATTATACCTATTCCTTATCAGGACCGGGGCTAACAAGAATGGTTGGGACAACAAGCACCCATCTCGTTCGTATTTTGGATATCCGTATAACCATCGAAGACTGTTGAAGTGACTAATTCCTGGAAATTAAGAGGCGTTAAAGACAAAGAAATTGTTGGAGTCACCCTTTTTTATCTAGTTTATCTAGTACCAACATGCTTGATTTTAAGGAAGGATCTTTTACAATAAGGTTGGCTAGTTATTTCTTGTAAAAACACCAGCCCCGCTCAGTTTATAATGATACTATTTCAATCTTTTTTGATTTCATCAAAAATTCAAAAATATTATTCTCATTATGCACATAAGGGAGGAGCCGTATGAGATGCAAATCTCATGTACGGTTCTGAAACGGAGATTCTTTGAATCGAAAGACGACCGTAACGAATGTCGGCTCAATCCGAAGGAAATTATGCAGAAGCTTTACAGAATTATTATGAAGCTATGCGACTAGAAATTGATCCCTATGATCGAAGTTATATACTCTATAACATAGGACTTATCCACACGAGGAATGGAGAACACACAAAAGCTTTGGAATATTATTTTCGTGCACTAGAGCGGAACCCATTCTTACCACAAGCTTTTAATAATATGGCCGTGATCTGTCATTACGCGCGACTATCTCCACTATAGAAATAAAAAGGAAAAGAAAGAGCAAGTTAATAAATACTAGGAAAAAAACAAACAAAATAGGCTTTCTACATATGTATCGTCCAAAACAACGATTTTTATCAGCTGTAGTAAATAAATAAACTTCATTTTATAGAAGCTAAAATATGAAGAAATAGGTATGCCTAGATACTTTATTCTATGGATAAACGGTCTAATTGAAGAGGAAGCACCGTAAAGATCAATTCGTGAGGTTGTGGGCCGATACAAA